CTTTGGACTCCCCCCTCCAAAAAAAAAAATCAGTACTTTCAATACTCACTTGTTACGTTATTGTAATCTTATTAGTTAACAATCTTAATGATTGGATTCATATGCTTAATTCCTGATAGGAAATAAAATAGTCAAATGATTATTCATAGAATGACTATTCATCTATTGAATTTTCATCAAATAGGGGGCAAGAAGACTCTATGGAAAAATGGTGGTTCAATTCGATGTTGTCTAACGATAAGTTAGAACATAGGTGTGGACTAAATAAATCAATGGATAGTCTTGATGCTATTGGACATACCAGTGGAAGTGAAGAACCCATTCTAAATGGTACGGAGAAAAACATTCCTAGTCGGAGTGATAGTGGCAGTTATAGTTTTAGAAATGTTGATTATTTATTTGATATCAGGGATATTTGGAGTTTGATCTCTGATGACACTTTTTTAGTTAGGGATAGTAATGGTGACAGTTTTTCTGTATGTTTTGATATTGAAAATCAGATTTTTGAGATTGACAATGATAGTTCTTTTCTGAGTGAACTAGAAAGTTTTTTTTCTAGTTATTTAAATAATGGGTCTAAGAGAAACAATCACAACTATTATCATTACATATATGATACTCAATCTAGTTGGAATAATCACATTAATAGTTGCATTGATAATTATCTTCGTTTTGAAGTCAGTATTAATAGTTCCATTTCGGGTGGTACCGACAATTACAGTGACAGTTACATTTATAGTTTCATTTGTACTGAAAATGTAACCGGTAGTGAAAGTGGGAGTTCTGGTATAAGAACTAGTAAAAATGGCAGTGATTTCAATATAAGAAGAAGATCTAATGATTTCGGTAGAAAAAAAAAATACAGACATTTATGGATTCAATGCGAAAATTGTTATGGATTAAATTATAAAAAATTTTTTAGGTCAAAAATGAATATTTGTGAACAGTGTGGATATCATTTGAAAATGAGCAGTTCAGATAGAATCGAACTTTCGATTGATCCGGGGACTTGGGATCCTATGGATGAAGATATGGTCTCTATGGACCCCATTGAATTTCATTCAGAGGGGAAACCCTATAGAGATCGTATCGATTCTTATCAAAGAAAGACAGGTTTAACTGAAGCTGTTCAAACAGGCATAGGTCAACTAAATGGTATTCCCATAGCAATTGGAGTTATGGATTTTAAGTTCATGGGAGGTAGTATGGGATCTGTAGTAGGCGAGAAAATCACCCGTTTGATCGAGTATGCTACTAATCGATCTCTACCTGTCATTATTGTGTGTGCTTCTGGAGGAGCGCGCATGCAAGAAGGGAGTTTGAGTTTGATGCAAATGGCTAAAATATCTTCCGCTTCACATATTTATCAATCAAATAAAAAATTATTCTATGTATCAATCCTTACATCTCCTACAACCGGTGGAGTAACAGCCAGTTTTGGTATGTTGGGAGATGTCATTGTTGCTGAACCTAATGCCTACATTGCATTTGCGGGCAAAAGAGTAATTGAACAAACATTGAATAAGACAGTACCCGATGGTTCACAAGCGGCTGAGTATTTATTCCATAAAGGCTTATTTGACCCAATTGTACCACGTAATCCTTTAAAAGGTGTTCTGAGTGAGTTATTTCAGCTCCACGGTTTCCTTCCCTTGAATCAAAATTCAAAAAATATATAAAGTATAGTACTAAATTCAGTTATTTGTAGCGAACAAGTATTTAGTTCATCGTAATCAAAAAAAAACTAAAAAGAATGGTGTTTTCTTTGATGACATAAGTTCTACTTGTAATAAGAGTTAGAAGTTTCGGGTAATTACTTTTTTGTTTTTCCTCCAGATCTATTTTTTTATCCTACCTCTATTCATGATTAGTAATCACGAACCTTCTATCAACAGGATAAAAAAGTGAATTTCTCCCTCCGAGGAATTAGAATTAGGGAAAATAAAAAAAAATTATCTGGCCTTCTTACGTATTAATATAGACAATAAAAAAAATATCGAAATCAAAATAAAAAATAAATAATATTATTTATTTTATTAAATTTAATAAATAATTAATAAATAATTAGAAATTTAATAAATTATTAATAAATAATTAGAATATAATTATTAAATATTATTATTATATATAATAAATAATATTATAAATATAATATAAATATAAAAAAATAATAAATATTATAAATATAATATAATAATATTATAAATATAAATAATATTATAAATATAATACAGTTTATGATATATACTTAGGATAGATATACTTATCATATCATAAGATATCTTTTTCTTTCTAATAGATAGAAATATTAAATCGAGGCACCCATTCTATGACAGATCTCAACTTACCCTCTATTTTTGTACCTTTAGTGGGCCTAGTATTTCCGGCAATTGCAATGGCTTCTTTATCTCTTCATGTCCAAAAAAATAAGATTGTCTAGATCCGATGGGACCAAATCTCATCAATTTATTTCAACACTGGATCATAATACAGATATTTATTTAGTGTAATATGGTACGATATGTGACTCTTTACGAACACAAATGAAAGAACTATTATGCATTTATGCGGATATCATGTATAGCTGGTTAAATTAAAAATAGATCGGCGAATATTTTATTTAAATGGAAAGTCAATGTATCTAACAAATTACTTCTAACGGTTTACATCAGAATAGTGCTAGTTAATGAAAGTTACTTCGGGATCAAGAAAGTAAAATTCATTTGGGTTATTCTCTCAATTCCAATCGAATGCAACTGGATCTAGTAGAGTATGAATTGGCGATCAGAACATATATGGATAGAACTTATAATGGGGTCTCGAAAAACAAGTAATTTTTTCTGGGCCTGTATCCTTTTTTTAGGTTCACTAGGATTCTTAGTGGTTGGAACTTCCAGTTATCTTGGTAGGAATCTGATATCCGTATTTCCATCTCAGCAAATTATTTTTTTTCCACAAGGGATCGTGATGTCTTTCTATGGGATCGCAGGTCTATTCATTAGCTCCTATTTGTGGTGCACAATTTCATGGAATGTAGGTAGTGGTTATGACAGATTCGATAGAAAAGAAGGAATAGTGTGTATTTTTCGTTGGGGATTTCCTGGAATAAATCGTCGCATCTTCCTTCGCTTACTTATGAGAGATATACAATCAATCAGAATGGAGGTTAAAGAGGGTCTTTATCCTCGTCGTGTCCTTTATATGGAAATCAGAGGCCAAGGAGCCATTCCCTTGACTCGTACTGATGAGTATTTTACTCCACGAGAAATTGAACAAAAAGCTGCCGAATTGGCCTATTTCTTGCGCGTACCGATTGAAGTATTTTGAAATGAACTGAAGAAAAAATTGAAAAAAACTTGCTAATTTCCTTTTTAATACAAATATAACCGTCGACTCTATCTGATATTTCTCTGAAGTACGAGTTCTATAAAAAGGTATTGAACCCATGGATCTATTTCCTATTTTTGTGTAATAATTTAGATCTCGGATCTAGAAGGAAAGGAATATAGAAATAGAATAAGGGTTCTTTTAGGATAAAAATGAAAAAAAAAAAGAAAGCCTGGGTCTCCCTCCCATATATTTCATCCATAATATTTTTGCCCTGGTGGGTCTCTCTCTCATTTAATAAATGTCTGGAACCTTGGGTTACTAATTGGTGGAATACCGGGAAATCCGAAACTTTTTTGAATGATATTCAAGAGAAAAACGTTCTAGAAAGATTCATAGAATTGGAAGAACTATTCCTCTTGGATGAAATGATAAAGGAGTACCCGGAGACGCATATACAAAAACTTCGTATAGGAATACACAAGGAAACGATACAATTGGTCAAAACACACAATGAATATCATCTCCATATCATTTTGGATTTCTCGACAAATATAATTTGTTTCGCTATTCTAAGTGGTTATTTTATTCTGGGTAATGAAGAACTTGTCATTCTTAATTCTTGGATTCAGGAATTCCTCTATAACTTAAGTGACACAATAAAAGCTTTTTTGATTCTTTTAGTTACTGATTTATGGATCGGATTTCATTCGACCCATGGTTGGGAACTAATGATTGGTTCGGTCTACAACGATTTTGGATTGGTTCATAACGATCAAATTATATCTAGTCTTGTTTCCACTTTTCCAGTTATTCTAGATACAATTGTGAAATATTGGATCTTCTATTATTTAAATCGTGTATCTCCTTCACTTGTAGTTATTTATCATTCAATGAATGAATGAAGAACTCATTTGATCTCCTGATATCAATCAAATCAGAATCTTTCTTCGTATATAAAGAAAGCATTTTCAATCTTACTTAATTCTTTATACTTCTAGCTCTTCAAGGTATTCGTCCTATATTCAAGTATCCAGTACAATTATCCCAGTACAATGACAGACTCGTGTATAGGGAACTATACTAGCTACCTATCTAATTTATTGTAGAAATTCCGGGATCAATGATTGGACATGCAAAATAGAAATACTTTTTATTGGGTAAAGGAACAGATGACTCAATCGATTTCTGTATCGATCATGATATATGTAATAACTCGGGCATCTATTTCAAATGCATATCCCATTTTTGCGCAGCAGGGTTATGAAAACCCACGAGAAGCAACTGGACGAATTGTATGTGCCAATTGCCATTTAGCTAATAAGCCCGTGGATATTGAAGTTCCGCAAGCCGTGCTTCCTGATACTGTATTTGAAGCAGTTGTTCGAATCCCTTATGATATGCAACTGAAACAAGTTCTTGCTAATGGTAAAAAGGGGGCTTTGAATGTAGGGGCTGTTCTTATTTTACCCGAGGGATTCGAGTTAGCCCCCCCCGATCGTATTTCTCCCGAGGTGAGAGAAAAGATGGGAAATCTGTCTTTTCAGAGTTATCGTCCCAATAAAAGAAATATTCTTGTGATAGGTCCTGTTCCCGGTCAGAAATATAGTGAAATCGCCTTTCCCATTCTTTCCCCCGACCCTGCTACGAGGAAAGACATTCACTTCTTAAAA